AATGACTAAGAGAGCTACTGATAATAATGATCCACATAAAAGAGCTGCATAGCCCAATACCATCATACTTACGTGCATCATTAACCAATGCGATTGTAGAGCGGGTACTAATATTCCGAATTCATGCAGTTCGGTTAAAAGACCCGAAGTCGCAAAGCCTTGGGTAAAAATAACACTTGGTGCTATTATTGTGCTTAAATGGTTTTTAAGCTTTTTAAAACCAAAACCTGGAATTATATGAAAAATGGAAAAACCCCATGAAAGAAAGATTACCGATTCATATAAATCACTTAATGGCAAATGGCCCGAAAAAATCCAACGAGTAACTAATAATCCCGTTATACAGAAAAAGGTTACTATCATGCCTTTTTCGGACGAATCATATAGTACTACGATTTCATTGACTAATAAGGTTAGCAAACGAATTGCAATTACAATTGATACGACCGAAAACGATATATGAGTTAATATATGCTCTAAAGTTGAAAATATCATATAAAAAAAAAGATCTCCTAATTATATGAACGGAAATCGGGAATTGAATTCATTATAGGACTTACTCTTTTAGAAAATAAGATGCCATGCCGCCACTCGGACTCGAACCGAGATGCTCTAGCACTGCTTCCTAAGAGCAGCGTGTCTACCGATTTCACCATAGCGGCTTGCTCGAAATCATAATAAACGATTTTTAGTCAATCGTCGAGATTGAAAGAGTCGATTCAAATGCAATATTTCTTTCCAAAATTGGATATTTCGGAAAGAAATATTGCATTTCAGAAACCGAAACATTAAAGAATTTGAATTAAAAAAAGCCAATTCCAAAACAAAATGAGGTCAATTTTCTATTGAACAGTTCAAAACATTAACAAATAGAAATTTTTACTTATATCTTATCTCATTTTTATTTTTAGTTATAAAAATATCTATAAGATATATAAACTAAAAAAAAACTATCCAAATAAAAAATAAAAAGATATTAATATTAATAATTAATATATAATATAAAAGACCAAAAAACCAATAATCTTCAAAAGATTTCAATATATATATACGAAACTCTTTTTTTAAATTAGACTATTCTTTGAGTCCAGCTAATTCAGATTATTCCAATGTTTGTATTTGTTGCACAAAAAAACTTTTTGAGTTCCCCGTAGAAAGAGATTTCGCTAACGAAAAAGCTTTCAATGCTACCCAATATCCCTTCTTCTTCCAAATTGTTTTCCGAATCCTTTTTTTTGATATAGAAGTGCGTTTTTTTGGAGCTGCCATTCCAAAATTAGACTAGTTTGTTTATTGCTATAGTTGGATGTGAAAGACATCTATTGTTCAAAATGAATTGTTCTTTAATTAGATTAGACATATATCATATCTATCTTATCTATTTGTTTTTCTAAATTATACTATTCTACTCCTTTTCATAAGGAATGTGGATATGTAAAAATAACATAGTCTTTTTTGTTTTTTCCTAATAATCGTTTATGTAATTCTTACAAAAAAGACTATCCTTTTATTTTTATATTATATATTATATATCGTTCTATTTTCGTCATATTGGATTTATACATGGAAAAAATACATCAAAAAGTTTAAGAACCCAACCCTTATCTTTATCCCGCTTACTTGGTCGTTTAAAAGATACATGATTTTCAAAAATCATGTATCTTAATTCCTTTTTTCTATCTAAAGTAAACTGTTGAATATCATAACCTTTTTTACAAACTTTTTCCAAAGATATATGTCTTTTTCTTGGAATGGAAAATAATAAATTAGTGCCAAAACAAATTAATGATTCGGAATCAAAAACTACAAAAAGATTCTTATCTTTTTGAATCAGATGGATTATTTTTTATGATTCATATCAAAATAAACTAATATTTTGAGTTTTGTTTTGGTGTAATTATTTATCCCCACTCTCTGGATATAAATTATTGTATAATAATAATAATTTAAAAATCTTAATTTCTTAATATTCTTTTAATATTCTATTAATATCTAAAAGTTCATATTAATATTAAAAAAAAAAAGTGGATTTTTCACTAGTAATTTGGTCATATCATTTGACCCATTTTCACTTCGTACTTTCAACTATTGGAAATATTGGACAAAAATTCAGAATAATGAACAATAGATAATTCTATTTCTATCTTAATTTTCTTTTTTTTATTAACTGAACCCTTTCAAAAGAGATAAAATTGGCGAATAAGAAACAAAACTAATTAAGAATCCATTTTTTTCTTTTTTTTTTTATGGAATATACACATAAATTCTCATGGATCATACCCTTCATTCCACTTCCAGTTCCTATGTTAATAGGAGTGGGACTTCTCCTTTTTCCCGCGGCAACAAAAAATATTCGCCGTTTGTGGGCTTTTCCTAGTGTTTTATTATTAAGTATAGTTATGATTTTTTCGGTGGATCTGTCTATTCATCAAATCAATAACAGTTCTATCTATCAATATGTATGGTCTTGGACTATAAATAATGATCTTTCTTTAGAGTTTGGCTACTTGATCGATTCACTTACTTCTATTATGTCAATATTGATTACTACTGTTGGAATTCTGGTTCTTATTTATAGTGACAATTATATGTCTCATGATGAAGGATATTTGAGATTTTTTGCTTATATGAGTTTTTTTAATACTTCAATGTTGGGATTGGTTACTAGTTCTAATTTGATACAAATTTATATTTTTTGGGAATTGGTTGGAATGTGTTCTTATCTATTAATAGGTTTTTGGTTCACACGTCCTATTGCGGCAAATGCTTGTCAAAAAGCGTTTGTAACTAATCGGGTGGGGGATTTTTGTTTATTATTGGGAATTTTGGGTCTTTATTGGATAACAGGTAGTTTGGAATTTCGGGATTTGTTTGAAATATTCAATAACTTGATTTCTAATAATGAGGTTAATCTCTTATTAGTTACTTTGTGCGCCTTCCTGTTATTTGGCGGTTCAGTTGCTAAGTCTGCCCAATTCCCCCTTCATGTATGGTTACCGGATGCTATGGAAGGGCCTACCCCTATTTCCGCTCTTATCCACGCTGCTACTATGGTAGCGGCGGGAATTTTTCTTGTAGCCCGCCTTCTTCCTCTTTTCATAGTTATACCTTCCATAATGAATGGAATAGCTTTCATAGGGATAATAACAGTAGTATTAGGAGCTACTTTAGCTCTTGCTCAAAAGGATATTAAGAGAAGTTTGGCCTATTCTACAATGTCTCAATTGGGTTATATGATGTTAGCTCTAGGTATGGGCTCTTATCGAGCCGCTTTATTTCATTTGATTACTCATGCTTATTCAAAAGCATTGTTGTTTTTAGGATCCGGATCCATTATCCATTCAATGGAAGCTATTGTTGGATATTCTCCAGATAAAAGTCAAAATATGGTTCTTATGGGCGGTTTAACAAAACATGTGCCAATTACAAAAACTGCTTTTTTAGTGGGTACACTTTCTCTTTGTGGTATTCCACCCTTTGCTTGTTTTTGGTCCAAAGACGAAATTCTTAATGATAGTTGGTTGTATTCACCAATTTTCGCAATAATAGCTTGTTCCACAGCAGGATTAACTGCATTTTATATGTTTCGGATCTATTTACTTGTTTTTGAAGGATATTTAAACGTTAATTGTAAAAATTTCAATGGAAAAAAAAATAGTTCATTCCATTCAATATCTTTATGGGGTAAAGAAAAAGAAGCGAAAAAGAAAATGCATTTATTATCTTTATTAACAATCAATAATAATGGAAGGACTTCCTTTTTTCGGAAGAAGACTGATTCACATCGAATTGATAGAAATCTAAAAAACATAACATGGCCTTTTATTGATATTACCTATTTTGAAACTAACAACACTACTTTTTCCTATCCCCATGAATCGGAAAATACTATGTTATTTTCTATGCTTGTATTAATACTATTTACTTTGTTTATCGGGGTCATAGGAATCTCTTTCAACCAAGAAGGACTAGATTTGGATATATTATCAAAATTTTTAATTCCGTCTATAGATCTTTTACATCCAAATTCAAATAATTCTGAGAATTGGTATGAATTTGTCACAAATGCAACTTTTTCGGTCAGTATAGCTTTTTTCGGAATATTTATAGCGTCCTTTTTCTATAAGCCTTTTTATTCATCTTTACTAAATTTCAACTTACTTAATTTTTTTTCAAAAAAAGTTTATAAAAAGATTGTTGCAGATAAAATAAGAAATCTCATATATGATTGGTCATATAATCGTGGTTACATAGATGCTTTTTATAGAATATCTTTAATTAATAATGTAAGAAGATTAGCTAAACTAAATTATTTTTTTGATAGACGAGTAATTGATGGAATTCCAAATGGGGTGGGTATTACAAGTTTTTTTCTGGGAGAAGTTATAAAATATGCAGGGGGTGGTCGAATTTCTTCGTATATTTTATTGTATTTTTTTTATGCATTAATCTTTTTATTAATTTCTTATTTAAATTTAATTTAATTTATTTAATTATTATATTATTAACTATTATTATTATTAATTATTAATCTAAATAGTATATTGAGGAAATAAATAAAAAAATAATAAAGATTCGAGACACAAATACAAACATAATAAGCATAACAAACATAAATATTAATATTATGATAAGCATATTAATATTATGCATATTAATACATATTAAAATTCTATTATACTATTATAATATAAAATAAAAAAAAAAATAAATATAAATATATTAAATATTAGAATTATAAAATATATATTATTATATAGATATTATTAATATTATTAATATTATAATTATAAGATTTATATTTTTATATTTTATTTAATTTATTAAATCTTATTAAGATTTAATAAAATACAATAGATAATAAAATAGAATATAATATTATAATATATTATATATTATATGAACCGAAATTGATAAGGAGTTGGTCAATGATGCTCGAACATGTACTTGTTTTGAGTGCCTATTTATTTTCTATCGGCATCTATGGATTGATCACAAGC